GCGGCCTCTGACCGTCCGTCTCGTCTCATCTTGATTTGGCTATACTTGTATGTAGCCAGCCATGTTAGCTTCACATGAGAGCCTTTTTCTAAAGGCTAAAAAGTAAAAAGGCACTCATCAGTCAGCTCGGCCCCTCCTCAGCTTTGCCGCCTATTAAGATTAAGAGAATAGGTCCCGTTCAAGCGGCCCGCCTTTATTCATCTATACTAAAAGCTGCCACGCACGACCCAATAGGAACGATTTCAGCGCCCCTCTCTAGATAAGAAGCAAAACGTGCCATCACCTACAGCCCTTTCCTCTGCCGGGGACTTCCATAAAATGAAAACGGGCGGCATCGTTGTATGTTCGGCATTTGTTGCCCTGGTTTATATCCCGGAGTACTCCTATGGCCGATCTGTCACCCAACCTACTTAAGGCTTGGCCCCGTCCCGTTTGGAGAATGACCCTTATGGCATGGCTTAGTCAGTTATTCTCGCAGTTCAGATAAGATTCGGACCGCCACTTCTTCTCTGAAAGCATGGTTCTTGCCTCCCTCTCTCCTCCCTCCTTGGAGCTCGTCCATTCGTTGGGTGATCCCTTGCTCTCACGTTCGAGTGTTTGCTCGTCGTTTAGGCCGGTGAGTGAGATTTCTGCTCATTGCAGTCACCTCCGGGGTTCTTCGCACCTGGATAGTACCAGGACCCTTGTGCCCCGGCCCTTGATCAGAAAAAACTTTCTGCCCGAAGTCCGCCCTATGACCCACAACTAAAAATGAGCCTTGCGACAAGACGCGGACATTCCCCATGCTGCGGTTCCCTCCAGTCCGTTCCGTTCCCGGGTTGGGTTAGGGGAACATCCGAGCGATTGCCTTCGCGGATCCAAACGCGCTCACAAGGCGCACAATAAGAATAAGACCAATAGAGACTTCATAAGAGACCATTTGAGCTGCAGATCGTAATGCTCCTAGAAAGGCATATTTCGAATATAGAAGAGTGAAAGTTCCCAACAATCAACGAGTTGATCATACCCTTCTATGAACCGTACGAGCACGTCCTCTGTCACCCCCCCACCGCGCTTACGGCTCTATACCCCAACCCCAACCCAACTTGCTCTGTGCTCTGGTCCCCGGTCTTATCTTTGCCTTTTCCTTTCCCTTTCGTCTACTAAGAAAAGGCGAACAGCATCGACGATGGCCTTTTCCACCTTTATTTTGAGCGGCGAGTCTTTTTCCGACCATAATGCGTTATTAAGCATGGAAAGACATCGGCGCACATTGCTAAGGTTGGATGGATTTTTCGGTTGGGGACCATATGCTATTACCGTAGAGACTTCTTCGTCCAAGTGAGCTATCGGACCGACAAGCGGAGTACCCCCTTGGGCTTCCATCTCTTTCCTTATTTTACAATCGACCCATGCTCGGATGGACGCCCGTGTTTCATCCATTTCTAGTTGGTGTCTCTGAAGCAATTGAGCTTCGACGTCGAGTTGGAGAGGGGTCTTGTTCAGATCTATAGCCCCCCGAATCTCCTTTTCCTCCGTTATGGCCGGAGTACTGTTGAGATCAAATCCCCTCTTCCTCTTATGTGCAGAAGATGAACCCGAGATCTCCCCAGAAGATGAACCCGAGGTCTCCCCATCTTCGGTGTCGCAAAATGCAATGAGTGGTATACCGAATAGATATAGAAAGAGATATAATATAACTACTGGAATTATAAAGTTTCCCAGTATTTCTAAGAAGAAAACTTTCATCTTTCGTGTAGTTTGTTCTGTTCCTCTGTGCATCTCTGTGATGGGTAAATCCCCATGAAAAAGGGGCAACTTTCGTGTAGTTTGTGATTGGATGTAACTGTTAAGATTTTCTCTCGGATAAATCTTTCTCTTAATAGATCTCATTTTCTTCCTCAATCTTCGGAGAATGCGGCGTTGTATTATTGTAAGTTCTCTCTTCCGAACATTTCCTGAAAGTAGACGACAAGTTTTAAATCTTAATGCAGACATGGCATATCTCGTTGAATCAGTCTTTTTCACCACAAAGGGGCAATGGGAATCGAACCCAATTCTATTCTTATTCTTCCGTGAACCCCTCCACGAATAACAAAAAAACAATGATTTTATCTACGAGAATTTCTGCTTTGCTGCTTTTCTACTTGGCTGTACGACAACGGAACACCAAGTCAATCTCGATGAAAGAAAAGGAGAAGCCAATCCATTTCTTTGATCACTTGTTATAGGTAAAGGTATTAGAGGGAAATGCTCAAGTCAAGCTCAGTCGAAAGGTCCGAGTGAATATTGACTCATCTTAAATAACCTATTCTCGTATTTCAAATAACTAGTCTTTGAGAAGAGAAGGAAAGCGAAGCTAACGACATGAAGAAATAGAGTGAAAGGGAAGGCATATTTTATATGAAAGTAGGGGTGTTCTATTTCTAGGAAGCTTCAGCTCGCTCTTCTCATGCGCAAGTCTCAGTAGGGCTTCTCTTCTATTGAAAAAGTTATATAGTCTGATATTCTATTTCCCATCGCTGAATGCTGACTTATTAACTAGATTCCGAGCTTCCTGCTACTCTCATTGTCAAGCAAAGACATGCGGATAAGCTTCAAGCGAAGAACAGAGCGTCAGCCCTGCCTTAAGAGTAAGAAAGCGGGTAAGATTCCACTACCCCTGATGATGAAGATGTTGATGAGGAGACCTGCCCAAAAATCCTTTTGACAGCGGATGATAAGAGAAGACTGAGGTGGCCATGGCACAAAACACTGATTGTGAAACTGCTGGGTAAAACCATAGGGTTCAATTATTTGAGTTTGCGATTAAGGCAGATGTGGTCTCCAAAAGAAGAGTTGAAGCTTATTGATTTAGGGAAACTACTTAGCCAAGTTTGCTAACCTAGAGGATTATGATTATGTTCTGAGTGAAGGACCATGGATGATTGCAAACCACTACCTCACTATCCGCAAAAGGTGTCCTTCTTTCCAACCAGAGGAGGATGCCATTAAGAATCTGGCTGTATGGGCTACGCTAAACCTCTCTATTGAATATTTTGATCAACCTTTCCTGGAAAGGCTTGGAAGCAAAATAGGACGGATTGTCAAAGTTGACAAGACTACTTCTTGGCGGAAAGAGGGAAGTATGCTAGGTTGTGCATTGAAGTGGATCTAAGGAAGCCATTACTTTTGAAATATAGGCTAAGAAGGCGCATACGGAGGATTGAGTATGAAGGGATAGACCTCATCTGCTTTAGGTGTGGGTGTTATGGACATAGAGAGGAGACATGCGAGGTGGGCAGACCAGCTACAGTAGCTCATGATCCGGGTCAAGAAGATGAAAGGATCCGACCCGTGACCCGAAATAAGGAGCCTACACCCGAAGCAATGTCCACGTATGGACCCTGGATGCTGGTTCAGCGGAACAGATACGGGGCTAGGTCTTTATTCCCTCCTCAACCTCCTAATCCAATTTAAGGTTTCCCTATTCTCCTTTCGACTTTTCAGACCGCTGCAATACCTCCAGGAGGGGGTATTCGGTGAAGACCCTGATCCGATGTGCCTGAAAATGCGGCTTCACACTCGGCGGTCCACTCGAAATCATTCTTTTTACGGAGCAGCTCGAATAAAGGTCGGCATCGCTCGGAGGATCTAGAGATGAACCTATTGAGTGCCGCAATCCGCCCCGCTAGTTTCTGAACCTGCTTCACACTGCTGGGTGAAGGCATCTCTGATAGAGCTCGGATCTGCTCAGGATTGGCCTCAATTCCTCTCTGGATTACCAGAGACCCCAGGAATGGAATTTCCGATAGCCCTCATGCACATTTCTCCGGGTTCAAGCGCATCTTAGACTCTCTGAGCCGAGCAAAGGTCGCCCCCAAATAATCCAAATGCTGCTCTCGCTTGCGGCTTTTTACTAACATGTCGTCGATATATACCTTCCATTGTCGTGCCGATCATGTCGTGAAACATCTTGTTCACCAGCCCCCTATCTAGTAAGTATGTGGCACCCGCATTCTTGAGCCCGAAGGGCATTACTCTATAACAGAATAGCCCTTGCTCAGTGATAAACGTGGTCCCACCCAATACACCCTGTTGAGGACGTACAGTGTCTTGCACGTTCTGGCCGAAGTTCTGGCCTCCGGGATTGTTGTTTGCAGTTGTCCCCCCCCTGAGACCTATTTTGCTGATAATGGGTTGTCATTGGGATAAATTTGTGTTGTTGGACTTGCGACCACCACCTCAACTTCGTCGACCCTCAATCCTCTTTTCTTGCTCCGTTATTGGAATGGAAATGTAATGGGAGGGAAGCGTTGAGTTAGCTTCACGTAAGCGTAGGTGCTATACGGGCCCACTGTGGCAAGGTGATCAATTATTCCCACCTGGGGGCGCGCACCAGATAGATGCCCCCCTAAGACTAGGTAGCCAGACTTTCTCCCCAGCTTGGATCGGGGATAGATTGTTGATTTTGCGTTGCCTCCACCGAGGTGTCATGGGGTTTAGGAATTCTTACATTCTATCTTTCCGAAGAGTCACTTTACAGCCAATTTTCATACCTTCACGTAATTTGAAAGTTGCTATAGACTTCTTAGCATGAGTAACAGAAGGTTTCTGACCTATAGTAGCAGTAATATCATTAATAGCAATGGCTCCGATCCTGATCGATAAATAAGGAAATCCACCAATAAGCCAATAAGTTAGGGACATTCCTGCATGCTCTGGGAGCGTGTCAGCGTGCTGATCGACGTGAATAAAAGTTAGAAGCTGCCATCCGGAGGTACTAAATCAATCAGCGAGCTCAGTCTGCAGAAGAGGCAAAGACATGGGATCAAGCCGAATCAAGGTTGGGTTGTCTACTCCTCTTCGGACATAGAGATTTGGTCCAGGAGACCTCTCCAAGAACTAACCATAAGAGTTTGCCAGTGAGATTCGAGTCGACCTATCTTCTGACTTCCTTGTTCGTCAATCTACCGCCCCGTGACTTTTTTGAAAGCAAGCTCCATTCAAAGCGGTCGTTAGACCTTGCGACACAGCCAGGTTTCCATTTATTGGATTTATTCCACAGGGATGCCCCCACTCCTCACCTTGGCCAGAGGAGTTCCTCACCTTTCAATCAAGCTCAATCAAAAACGAACCGGCCCCGATCAGTCCCATGGGGCTCACCCAAAAAAGGGGTTTTCTCAATGGGCCACCATTTTCATGACATGTATGCCGCGCTGATGAATGCCTTGGGTCCTTTCTATCGGCATTTTCGGACTTACCGTTCTCAGGCATATTTTGAAGACAAAGATAGGGCGATGCAAGGCCGGGTTGATCCCTTGAATCCTAGTTTGAGATTACCCGGTACTCACCAGAAGTCTGCTGTGGTACCTCTTTCAAGATAGAGCTTGTTACTAAGCTAGCCCGGACGACCAAGTTGATCAATTGATTCGCGCCTCTCCGATAAGATCATCTCCACGAGCTAAATCCCCAACTTGGAACGCACTTTTTCACTCCCTTTTGGTTGGGCGCAGGGCAGCTCGCACAGACAGGTACATTGATATCGATTCATCCCTGGATGTCTCTGACCTTCATCGATGATAAAGTCAGGGATATCCATAAAAAAGGCTAGGGACATTCTCGGCATGCTGGTAGCCATACGAGGGCGGTAAACAAAGGCTCTCATCAAGGACCTCCTTCTCAGGATGTTGAACAGGAATGAAACCTCTCGTAGTGTGTAATGACTTTGTCTCATACGTCTTCTTTGAGAAAGACTCCTCGACCCGGTCAACAACTTCTCTATTTCATTCCGGCATGAAAAGGAGAGGCCAGACAACCATCCCAATTAATTAGACCTGTGCCTTTGCCGCTGGTGCTACTTCAATGGATTATGGGTAAATGTTCACTATTGTCTCTCAAATAGGAAGGGATTCCTGTATTATGAAGTTCTAACGGGATCCGCCTTTGCTTGTGTCTCCGCCTGTGCCCAGGCCTATGCCTCAAGTAAATAAATAAGCTTTCGAAATGATGGGATGGGTCGGTTGTGGATAGAGAGGTAGGGATCCGTATCAGGTCGGGATGCCGCTGTTAGTGTGGTACCTCTAGGGCTGGCTGCTCTCGACCCCGGTAAACGAATGCTCTTCGAATTGGTACCTAAACCCTAGTTAGTTCCTGCCACCTATGCTGCTTCCCCTGCTGGTAGGTGATCAACGGAGATTAGTGCTTTTGCTGCTGTCTCTGCCACAGCAGCCCCTGCTGGTTCCTTTGGATGCTCCAACGTGTGCTTCAACCGGCGTATACAAGATCAATTTCAATTGAAATTGACTGAAAATCGAATTGAAATTGCCGAAACCCCATGCCAACATTTCATTCCATTTTGGCCGTCCAGCGAATGCTCGTTCTGTTGTCATACAGAATAGGAAGCCCTTCTCTAATAGGGCAGGATCCGTCGGAAAGAAGACAGAACGAACTGGATCGGAGAAAGAAAATAGAAATCGTCAAATTATGCACTAACTTGATGGAATGCATATATGAGGAACCATGACATTTCTGGGTTGTCACGGAAGAAGTTGAAAACTCAAATTCGAAAGGAATTCTATCCCATTGGGTTTGAGGAGGACTAGTAGATTCGATGGCAGTGCGCCAGGGAAAGGAAAGGGCCAAGCTCTACAAGAATACCCCCAGTAAAAGTACCAAACAAAGGGTTCCACAAGCAAGCTATTAGTCTGGGGATCCCCATTGAGGAGCATCAAACCCTAATGAAAAATCTCTCCCCAACAAACTCATTTTCAAGCCACAAGAAGGGATCTCTTACTGAACGATAGGAAAGTTAGTTCTTCCAGTTGGCATTCATTAGTCCGGTTGGGTAGGAGCATCTGGTTGATCGCCCAACAAAATAGTTGTTTAGCGAATGACTCAACCTATGCATCCGGTATTTACACACTCTACTTCTATTAAAGGTATAAATCACGTAAACTTTTTATTCCCCCTACCCCTGTCTTAATGAAAGAATAGAATTTTTTACTTTGACCTTGCGAGCACCCACTCAAAATAGGAAGGGCGAACTCTTATCTCCCCGATCTCCAGGACCTATTCTGATCGAAGCTATAGGCCCTCTTTCTTTAGGCGAGCTTATTCACCATTAAGTCTGCATACTCTGTTACTCATAGCGAGTCGCTCCGTCCTCCTGTGTAGATGTAGATATAGAGGCACCTTTTTCATTCTGTCTGGTCTGTCTATCACCACAAACCTAGTAATCTCACTTCCAAGAAGACGTGAGACGCCGTGTCAACGAACGGAGGAAGCGTATTCAAGGCACAAGGAGAGCAATAATTCATGGGACGGAGGAATATATACTTGTGTGATAAACGCCGAGCGAGCCGAGACCCCACCTCTAGGGGTCTTGGATAACAGCTTTAGCCCTTTCTCGACCACCTGTACGACCTTATCCCATACAGCTTTGACTCCCGACAAGCAGACAACCTTTTTCTTGCTCCCCGAACCTTAGTCATACTCTCTCTCATAATCTTCCTTATCGAAGATATGTTAATTTCCGTAGTCACTATTACTTACTGATCTACGACCACCCTTATCGTATATATGTACCTTTAGTAGTCTGTTATCTCATACGCTACCCTAACTACCATATGTACTTTTCTTCTGCCATCTAATCAACCCATTGATTCAGTCTTGGAAGGTGGTGCGTACCAATGGCGTTTGTTAAGTCTTTGATCTGGGAAGGTGCATACCAATGGTGTTCGTCGGCTATTGCTCTATGGGGGGCTACCAATATCCACCACTTTCATTTTCATCCCTCTTTCAAGGAGTTGCGCGAGTCACTCTATACAGGAAAGAAATGATCAAAGGGCGCTCCGAGAGGGAACAACCCCGAGTAGTAGTTATCTTTATCTTACCTGTAGTTAGCTCGAAAGCTTTTAACCGGCAGGAAAGGCTGGAGGATATAACGATTCTTCTGTTGCCCCCTAAGCCCAGTCTTTCATACTTCCCCTTACCAATCCATCCATTTATGGGTATTACATATCCCCTAAGTGTATTACGAAATCAGTCTTCAATATCCTGTAGGAAGATGAAGTCTAACCCTGCCGATTAAAGCATTAATAGAGAATATCGCGGGTAAGCAAGGCAATTAAGTAGGCTCGACAGAGGAAATGAAGCGAACTCTCCCTTTGGTAGAGGCAGAAAAAGGGAGAAGCTAATGCTTCGAAACCTCATGGACGGGGAATCAAAGTCAACGGGACTCACCTCATCACTAAATATAGATTCTACGTTGTGAGCGAATCAAGTCATTTTAAAACGACTCTGGTACTCAAGATCGAATAAAATGCGATTTCAGTAATGCCAATAGAGTTCGTTTTGTTCAATCGGCAAGTCATTCTTGCCTGCTTTGTCTCTGCTTGAAAGCTTCCGTGTTCAAGTGAACGGTCAGGGATTGAAAAGTCAAAGTCAACAAAGTGGAATGCATCATCCGAATCGAGGCAGAAGGCGCGGGGAAAGAAAGAGGTAATTGCTTGTCGTTTTCAACTCCCTCCTATAAGCCTTGGATTGGCTTTCTCAAGATAGGTTTGAAGTCGATTAGTCTAGTTAAGCTAATCCACTTCTTGAATCACATAAAGAGGTTCTTATCGGTCAAAGAAATGAGAATTCGTAGTTTGGTTGGCAGGGGACTTGGCCATTCAGGATTGATCCTAGAAGGTCAACTTATAAACGTATAAACTCATTTTATCACTTTCAATGGCGATAGCCACGAAACTTTGAATAGAAGGATCAGTGCCCGTAGCAGTCCTGGAGTTAGGTTATGATGGTCGTGATGAGCTCTACTAGAAAGAAAATATCTTCTATTCATAGAGGAAGTGCTATCTAAGGGGCTTCTAAGCCCAGCCCTTGAATTCCGTTCCGTAGTTCAGTCCGGAACTCCAGATGTGTAAGTAGCGGCCAAGCGGCTCTGTCCTTTTCAAAGAGGTTATCCTTCTCTGTCCCCGCTTGTTAGTGTTATAGGATAGCTCCCCGTAAGTCATTTTCCCGGGTACGCGGTTGCTGTCTTCTTTGTAGCCCTTTGTTTAAGATTGGTAGCAGTCCCTTTTTAGCACCACCTTTCCTTTTCTTCTCTTTCAGCAGCCTCCAATCGTAGGCCAGCTGAAGACCGAATAAAGCAGTTAAAGCCCGCTTCTGATCTCAACAATGACATCTCAACGATCGCAATCCGTAGGCTAAGAGGAACAGTTTCTAAAAACTTGTTGACCTACTGGTGAGCTACTCCCGTTCCAAGCTTTGAGAATCCTTTCTGCCCATGACTAGAGCTCTCTACTGAAAATTTCCTTTTCTTCGGTAGCTGGAACAGCCCCAACTACTGAATTAGCGGGAAGGCCCTATGTTCATGCTGATGAAAGGCTCTGAAAAGGGTCGCTACAAGTCCGCCCTCCTCCTTCTCGTCTCGAGAAATTAAGGAGATTAATGAAGCCCCACCCACACTAACCAGGATAGGAGCGTATCCGAATGAATAATCCTCATCAAATGGCTCCATGTCATCATTATCCTCAGTGCAGTCATCAATCTTTGCCGTCGCTTGAGGTGTATCATGATAGTGTGCATCTTACTCCTCCAGGTAACCATTCTCGTCATATACAGGGTAATAGGGATCGCCATCCCACCAATAATCCTCATAAGCAGGGTCCCGCAACAACCCATCCCGTCCAATACCATCGGGTAGAATATAACCATCAAAACCCGAAGGCCATGGCTCCCTCGGAGTCACCTCCCTCAGGAGCATACCACTCATCATCAACCTCGGGATCACCTCTCTCAGTGTCAGACTGCTCCGACTCAATAACATGATCATAAGAATATCTAGGTGTCCCGCTCTCATCTAAGAATCAAGGGTCAACTCCACCCGAACTATCAAACTCTAGGTCACCTCCTGGCCTGGCATCCAGGGTCAATGTGAAAGTCATCATCATCATGACCTCTGATCACCCGGGTAGTGTAACCACTAAGGGCCATCGTCATCACTCTCAAAATCCCCAGGCTCATCAAGCTCTACCCCCTGCCCTGATTCAACTTATTCGATGGGAACGATGTTCTCGGAAAGAGGTCAGTGACAAGTACGGGGGGCGAAGTTAGGGATCGATCCAGTGCTCTAGCTCATCATCGGTATGGAAGGGCTTTCCAGCCTAAGGGCGTGCAGGGTGCAGGCTCCATCAAAATCATAGTCCAGGGAAAACGGTTTTATTTTCATTTCTCATCTCACATCGTCCGTCCAGGGCTTTCTTTCTAGTGTGCCTATCTATTATTAAGTTTTTTCCTATCCTCCCGGTACCCCCTTAGACAGGCATTCCGCTATCCCGATTGTCTTACTGATTCTCTTCCCGAAACAAGAAAGAATTTCTTTCACTACACTAAATAGGAAGTTACATTTGTAGCAGTCCAAGAATTGCTCTATCCCCGAGGTCACTCTCAAGAGTACGACCGGAGGCCCATCTTCTTACTTAACGAGTTTGTGTCGCATAATGTGCCCTTCTTCCGGAGAAAGGGATATTTTTTTTAACAATGGAATCATGATAACGTCTAGTTCCGCTTCTTGCTCTTTTGCAAGAATGTCTTTAGTAGACGGTCCAACCAACGATTTGCATTTCAAATCCCGGGACAGCTATACCGATGTGTCAACGTCAACGGTACTTCTCTGATCTGATCTGATCGAGAATCATTCTCCAACCTGCTTTTAGTCAGGAATCTCGTAATTCCTTTCCCAATCCTGTTCCCAGGGCAGCGCTCAGTAGCAACCTCTCTTTGCAACCGGGGTATTGCTTTGCTTTCCTATGCACCCATTTCTCTTGCTCGATGGGATATTAAGAATAAGCAGCAGCCTCAGATGAGGAGATGGCCAAAGATCTATTATCTGTTCCGTTTCCTTTAGCAAGATCCCTCGTGCGAACCCCCTAGCTGTAAACCCACCTTTTAATATAATCAACCTAGCTAGCGGGCCTAAAAGCCCTTCTTTCTAAGCTAATAATAATAAGAAATTAATTCGTAGCGGTTGGAAAAAGCCAAAGAGGAAGAAGAGCCTTACCTACCTTCCAGCCCAACCCTGTCTTCCTCTTCACGATTCGACCCATTGCTAGATGCGAGATCGGGCACTGCAGCCTTTTCAGACTTTCCGTATGAGTCTGATGGATGTGCACCTTCCTTGACTTCTACATTGCGAACAGGTGCTTCCAACACAAAACATCCGGAAATAGACTACTCCCATATCCTACGCTAAAATGGAAATATCCTACCCACCTACACGAGCGGGATCCCTCTATCCCTTCCCTACCCTTATGAGACTACTGAGTTTCACCCATCTACGGAACCCCACAGAGACAGCCATACAAAGATAACCGGAACTCACCCTTCTTCACGGTATGAGTGAGTTCTTTTTACTGTTTAGTGGTACAATCCTCCCTTTTCTAGGAGGAGGGTTCTACCCCACTAGAAAGATCAGAGTAAGCAAAACCCTTTTCTCTACCTATTCTTCTTTCATCACAGCAAGAGATACAGCTTGAATGAGATTCCTTTAAGGGAAGTCGATTCAATCCAACCAACCGCCTGGTGGAGAGATATTTAGTCATGAAAGGCAGGGCTAAGGAAAGGCACAAGCCCCAGTCAGCTCCGTCTCTGTAGGGAAGGAGATCTCTTCTTGGGTGAAGGTGAAAGTGAAGGCTATGAATTGAGCTAACGCCCTCTGTAACCCAAGGAAGGGGGTTGATCCTCGATTCGAGTCTCGTGTTGTGAGTGTCGTGTCTCGCGTTTCGAATTCATTTCGATTGGGAAAGTGTTCAGTGAGCCGATCCAGACCTAATTGATCTGGTTTCTGAGAGCACTGACAAGGCTAAACTCGCCGGTTGAAGAGAGCACTGAATCATTCGAAAGGGGAAAGATTTGAGTTCCATTTGAAATTGACAGTCTCATTCTCCTCATAGCGAGTGAGGGGTAGAAAGGTGAAAGGAAAGGAAAGGTATAACGGTAGGGGATCGGAACAGGGCCACGAAGCTGCTCCATGACATTCCAGATAAGTTGAAAGACTATGTTCCCCTCCCTTGACATCCACTCGCCTTACAAGGACCTACCGGACTATCGGCTTTAGATAGTCATCTTCCTCTTCCTCCTCCTATTCCTCTTCTTAAACCTCCTCTTCTGTCTGGTAATAGGGTTTCACCCCGAAACTGAGAATAGAAGGATTTCTCGTGAGCAAATCGACTCATTGGAGAACTTGTTATAGGCGCAATCCGCTGGCTAGAATCCCTACACCTCACCCAGTATAGAGTGAGGCTTGCAGTGAAACCGATATCAAGGTTCACCACTAAGAGTGGTGGAACTAGCAATTTGCTATTGTAGTTTCCCTGTCGAGACCTACTACTAAACGAACCAATGGTCGAACCGAACTCCCCTTGTGAGTAGCCACAAGGATCTTCTATAGGCATGCCTTAGCGGAGAAACCAAAAGGAACTCTCTGGCAAAGACAGCCCTTTTCTAATTTTTTGCATGTTCCTGCAGTAGTATTCAAGTAATGACCTTTGATTTCACCTGTTTCAGCTTGCGCTTTAGAAATAGCTTCCGCACAAAATAAGAAAGGGCCCCTCCAACGCATAAATGGTTGGGAGTTCACGTTCTCATCATCTTTGGTAAAGTCAAGTCCACCACGTAGACATTCTTAGCGGATAACCCGTTTAATAGTACATCCCAACAGGGGACGGCCATACTTGTTCAATTTATCTCTCTCAACTTGGATGCCGTGAGGCGGGCCTTGGAAAGTTTTAGAATACGCGGGAGGGATTCGTAGATCCTCTAGACGTAGAGCGCGCAGGGCTTTGAACCCAAATACATTACCCACAATGGAAGTAAACATGTTAGTAACAGAACCTTCTTCAAAAAGGTCTAAAGGGGTAAGCTACATAACATATATGGATTTCTATCTCCTCTCTACGGAACCCCGGTTAGAGAAATCGCTTTTCCAATCCTTCTTGAAGATACCACCACCAGTAATGCAGTTGTTCTCCTCCCTGTTAATTTCAGGGGCAACCCGACCCACAATGGCTAGAAATAGAGAGGATAGAGGATATAACTATAACCAGTTTCTGACAGCACAGTTGATGGAGCAACAAGTGCGGCTGACGGCGCTACAAGTTCAGGTTTATTATGGAACACAAAAGGAGAAGAAAACCTCGCTTCGTCCTTCCTCTTCGAAGGGGGTTTAACTACGACAAACCTAACTAGAAAAAATCATAAGGAAACCCTAAGCCTCTTCAAACGTACGGACGGGCAAAGCCGTAATAGGGAAGAATGGGAATTTTGAACCTTGTCTTTCGGGGCAAGGCGGACTAGAACTTCTTTCTTTGAAGCTGGAAGGTGGGACTCAGAACTGGGCGCACCTGTGCAAAGTGGAATCAAACAAATGAAAAGAGTAACCCATGAGCAGCTGGATTAGCTAATGTAATATTCTTCCATCGCTCTTGCTGGAATAACCGGTCGTACTGAATGCCTAAGCGCTGTTCTTGTTCGAGAATCAACTGTGATGCAATTGAATCACCAAGCGCTAACGCTCTTTGATCGAAGATTGCTGAAATTTCTTTTGAATGGACATCGTCTGCTTTAAAAAGTAAGTTAGGCACGAATGGTATAAGACAACCTCTCCTTATATTCAAAACTAGCTTAATCTGAAACTAACTAGCCCTATCCTTTCCTTATCATCTTTAAAACTAGCTATCGTAGACTGAAAGCCTCGTAAACTGGAAAAATTGACTATCACAGAGGTAAAAGCCTATCGATTAATATTAATCTTTCTTCCCTCCAAATGGGCCGTACCCCCGAAGAAGATCTCATATGTAGTAGAGTACTCTCGAAGAATATGAAGAAGACTTCCGAAGAAGATAGGCCTGCCAGCTGGCTTAGACGCGCATGCTAGCCGCTACAACCTAAATCGAAGAAGTGTATCACAAGATGGCAGGCTTCGCTAGATTAAAATATATGGGCTTCCCTTGCATTGCCAGGAAGAATGAGTGGGTACATAGGGAGCAGTCATTACGTTAGCAAGCCCGCAAGCAATTCATCCGTTTTGGTTAGTGGTTTTTCAGTCTTATCCGCTGGTGGCCACTGGTGGGAAAGAAAGGAAAACTAGGTGAAGAGGGTATAGTGACAAAGAGCATAGCGGACCGGAGGTCGAAAAAATCGAAGACAGAAGAGAAGTTCCCCCTTCCGTGAGGAGTAGATAATGTAAGCTAAGCTGCAGCCACTTGTCTTGATTCAACTAACGAAGAGCGTGGAAACAACCGTAGTCTAATCTGTATGAATAGCAGTTCCCCTTTATAGATGGTCCATAGAAAAAAGATTTGACTCCCTGACATTGATCTGACTCCCATCCCCATACAGATTTGGCTCCCGGCAAGAAAACGTATGCGCGTGCTAACGCGCAAGGGCTTTCGCGCCAGTGCGCTCAGGAGTAGCTTGTTCCCCGAACCGTAGTCATTCTACTTATCTACTATATGTACCTTTCCCCGGCCCGGAAGCAATAGTTCCCATTATTACAGTAATGTCCTCGACTTCGATATCTCTTCTATAAAGGGTAGAATCGCTTAGAGCAATTTGGCACGGCCCTTGGAAAAAAGGAAAAGGTACTGTGGAAAGTCATTAGTCTGACTATCCATAGCCTTTCGACTTGAGACCCCGAATCCTCTTAAGGAAGCGGTATGAAAGAAGTTAATAAGTAAGAAGGCGCTCTATCGGAAAGCCGGCTGACTGATGAATGAAGGCTTGAAGCAGGACACTGATAAATGGAACAAAAAAGGGGTTCCCGATATTCAATCCCAACTGCAGAATCAAGATCAAAGGGAGGACCAGGCGTAGCCGGACCATCTAAGTATGGGGAGTGCCGCTACTGCTTTCATTGTTCTACTATTGAGTGCAAGTCTCGCTCATTGAATTGCCGCGGTGCTGCCTTGAGAAAGGTAATCCCCGTGCGAGAGTCAGAAGTAGAAAGAGGAATGTTTGACGTAATTAAGTAGTGTAGTGAAATCTTTGTGATTGAAATTGACTTCTCCAGAGCTAGAATCGGAACTACCTACTGACCACCCCTGTAACTGACCGAAGCAACCCCCGGTGCAGATCAGAACGAGAACTCGTTTCCTCTTCGAGCTAAAGCTAGAGCCCCTACTCTGTTTAACGGAAAGGAAAGAGGAGATTCAGTAGGGCTTCAGATCTCCACAATTCCTTCTATAGATGGCAATTCGTGGGCAAGAAGCTCAGTCTCTGTAGAAAGGGAAAGGAGCGGATGCACATAGAAGGATAAATTGCGCCAGTCAACCAAGTCAAGTAAGTAACGAACTGAACTAGAGCCTAAATTTGGTCAGAAAAAGAATAGAATTCAAACCAGAATGGGTAGCTCGTGGGATTGACGTTCGGGGGGAAGAACTCCGTGGGATCCCTCCTTCTGGGACGCCTAGCTAGTGAAAGGTTATCCCTTTGCTTAGCTTTCTTACTAAAATTCTTATATCCTTTGGCTTTCCAGCAGATTGGCATATTAATACGGATTGGACTTTAACTGACCCAGAGTCCGCTACTGACTAGCGGAAAGATGACAGAAAGAGAGGGATTCAACTGAGAATTATAACCACAGAACGAGAATTCACTCGAAGAAGCAAAGTCACTACCCCCCATGACTACCACCGGCGGGCTGGCTTCTTGCCCTCCATACCATCTGACCGACCCACACTTCCTTCAGCTTTCAAGCGGGTTCAATAACTATTTCATAGCCTCTGTTCACTTTAGCGATTTCAGAGTGGTCAGAGGGTATTTCATTTAGATAATTGAGATCCTTAGTTGGCTTATTCGCTTCAATTGGCATTGTTGCTTAGTTTTGATGAAGATCTGTGGTTCCCCGCTCGGTCACTTATTCCACCACAGGCCCCCTGTTTGATCGACTAGAATAGGATCTAAAGCTAACAATGGAAAGGAAATCTACGAAATAGTTCAACTGGGAATATACTGAACTTCTTCTTTAATCACACTCAGGAGATACGATTCTTTCATCACCTGGCTTGTCTTGTGGTACTCAAGCCGAGCTCTATAAGACGTAGATCGCACCTGTCCCTTCCGGCTATGCTATGGGTTGGGGAGGGGAGGAAATCTGTACGCGCTTTTCCACCTGGCGAGAAAGAACTCCAGGCGATCCATTAGTGAGTACGATCCCTTTGTTTGGCGTGGCTCAACAAGGTTTGAATTTATCAGCAAAGCAGCTGTCACAGTCTAATTAGAAATAATCGTTTGCAAGGCATGGGCTATCTAATAGGGCATCATAATCCGCTAACTTCTTTTTCTCATTTCGTAAAATCTCGTCTACTAATATAAACTAATATAATAAGTGTATATTCCAACACGGAAACGAAGACTTTCGAGAAAAAATATTGGACCAGGAAGAAAAAAAGGGGAAAAAAAGTAAAGTCTAAGCGCATATGGCACGCAAAGGAAATCCTATTTCGTTAAGAATGTATCTCAATCGTAGTTCAGATTCAAGTTGGTTTAGTGATTATTATTATAGTCAATTAGTGTATCAAGATGTCAATCTGAGATCTTATTTTGGTTCGATACGTCCACCTACGAGACTCACCTTTGGCTTTCGTCTTGGTAGGTGTATTATTCTACATTTTCCCAAAAGAACATTCATTCATTTCTTTCTTCCCCGTCGACTGAAACGACGCAAAAAAACCAGACCCGGAAAGGAGAAGGGCCGGTGGTGGACATTCGGGAAAGTCGGGCCGATCGGGTGTCTTCATTCAAGCGACGATACAGAAGAAGAACGAAACGAAGTGAAAGGCTGGGGGGCAAGGAAAAGAGTCGAGTCGATCAGGCTCGACGACCGGAAGAAGCAAAACGAAATCAGGATTTGGCCGAAAAAAAAGCAACGCTATGGATACCATGACCGACCACCATCGATAAAGAAGAATCTTTCTAAATTACTTCGGGTCAGCGGGGCCTTCAAGCATCCGAAATACGCCGAGGTTGTAAATGACATAGCGTTCCTGATAGAAAATGACAACTTCTTTAGAAAAACAAAGTTATTCAAGTTCTTTTTTCCAAAGAAGTCCCGCTCCGACGGCCCGACGAGTCATCTACTTAAAAGGACCCTCCCCGCAGTGCGCCCCTCCTTGAATTATTCGGTCATGCAATACTTATTGAATACAAAGAACAAAATCAATTTCGACCCCGTCGTAGTTCTCAATCATTTCGTGAACCCGGGCGTGGCTGAACCATCCACGATGGGGGGAGCGAATGCACAGGGAAGAAGCTTAGATAAGAGAATACGTTCTCGCATCGCTTTTTTTGTGGAAAGCTTGACCAGCGAGAAAAAGTGTTTGGCCGAATCCAAAAATAGGTTGACCCGCTTCATTCGCCAAGCGAATGATCTTCGCTTCGCGGGAACAACAAAAACCACCATCTCGCTCTTTCCTTTCTTCGGTGCTACCTTTTTCTTTCTAAGAGATGGGGTTGGGGTGTATAATAACCTTTTTTTTGAGGATGCCCGGGAACAACTCCTAGGTCAATTAAGGATCAAATGTTGGAACCTCATGGGTAAGGATAAGGTAATGGAATTGATAGAAAAATTCATAAACCTAGGTGGGATAGGAGAATTGATAAAGGGAATAGAGATGATGATAGAGATCATACTGAGAAACAGAAGAATTCCGTACGGGTACAACTCTTATTTAAACGAAGTCAAAAAAATGCGATCTTTGTTGTCTAATAGAACAAACACTAATACCTTAATTGAGTCGGTAAAGATCAAATCTGTTTATCAAAGTGCTTCCCCGATTGCTCAAGACATCTCTTTTCAACTGAGGAACAAAACAAGATCATTTCGTTCCATTTTTAGTAAAATAGTGAAGGATATTCCATTAGTAATGAATAAAGGGGTTGAGGGGATCCGTATATGTTGTTCAGGTCGATTAGAAGGCGCAGAAATCGCTAGAACTGAATGCGGAAAGTATGGAAAAACTTCTTGTAATGTATTTCACCAGAAAATCGATTATGCTCCTGCGGAAGTATCTACTCGTTACGGAATCTCAGGTGTCAAAGTGTGGATTTCATATAGTAAAAAAAAAGGAGTACGTGCTATATCCGAAACGTACGAAATATAGTAAATATCGTAAAGGCAGATGTAGTAGGGGTTGCAAACCGGACGGTACACAACTTGGTTTTGGAAGATATGGCACTAAAAGTTATAAAGCTGGTCGTCTTTCATATCGAGCCATTGAAGCAGCGCGTCGGGCTATAATCGGACAATTCCATCGTGCTATGAGCGGACAATTCCGAAGAAATGGTAAGATATGGGTAAGAGTTCTCGCGGATCTCCCTATTACCGGGAAACCTACAGAAGTAAGAATGGGAAGAGGAAAAGGAAATCCTACGGGTTGGATTGCTCGTGTGTCCACGGGACAAATCCTATTTGAAATGGATGGTGTGAGTTTGTCAAATGCTCGACAAGCCGCTACATTAGCGGCGCATAAACCATGTTCGTCAACCAAGTTTGTTCAGTGGTCGTAACATAATTGGTTAGTGGGGAAAACCCCGGCCGATAAAAATGAGGCGAAGTGCTTGTTCCTGAACGACAGAAGTCGAAGTGGAAAGACACTAAGGGGGGAGCCAGATGATAACAAGGATAAGACAAGAAAAAGACCGAAAGGAGATAGAGAAAAAGATGAAATTCTCTGTACTGAAATACGGAACAGCCTTATTCGTGAGCTGAAAGAGCGAACCAAGGAGAGTTTCCTTTCCCATACCAACCACACCATCATCGGTGGCGTTGGGCCATCCAGCATGCCCGTAAAATGACTCCCAAAGATTGGGGTAAAATGCTGACCCCCCGCAGAGGTAGGATGGCTTTTCGCGCCAACCGAACTGCGTCACCAAAGCGATTTCTCTAGATGGAAGAGAGGCAAATATCAATCCAATCTGCCTATGGCCAGTTCAAATCTGGCGAGTTGCTCATTCGTTCATGGGAGAATCCCCATTTACTCGGTATGGTATTTATTTATCTCGGTGTATTGGATGTGTCGTAGAGAATGGGGTCAGCTAACTTTCATTATTACTTTCTCAACGGGATCTTCTTCTGTTTGCAAAGGTAGATGAAAGAAGCAAGAATGAATCTATTAATCTATTAAAGCTGTCTTTGATTGATCTTCGAAGCTCTCCTAAGGAACTACTACTCAAATGAAAGAAAGAGTCCCACCTACGAGTTTTTGCCTTACTCAGCGGAACCAGGGCTACCCCTTTCTTTCATGCAGAATCTGTGAATGCGCTTACCTTGACTAACCTACCCGCCTAGATAAAGGAAGGATACCGAATGCTTATCTTCATAAACATCATAGAAGAAGTCTAACTAGAGTCATTATTAGGAGGAACCTTATTGGATTGATAATGAAAACCAGACTAATGGGTAGTGAACCGGGCCTGGATGCTCAAAATATCGAATACTTTTTGTTTCGAAGCTTCCGCCTATAAAGTACTAGGATGATCGTGAATATCCCTGGTCAATGGATTGATTACGCTAAGCCTACCTAAAAAGGTCCTGCTTGGGGGTGAGACCGCTCTCCCTACCCATTAGGGAAGGGGCCGAGACAGGGCAAACTCAAGGGACCCCCCTAGCGTAAGCGTAAAGAAAAGGCTTCCATTAAGCAGGGGGCCACCTTCGACTTATCCAGATTTTCACCGTCTACTCCGCCTGCGGAAAAGGTTTGATTCCTTTCATAGTATACCTCGGATGAGTGAGCCCCTTTGGTTTGTCCAGGGGGGCGGTAGTTAAGTGATGCTAGAGAAGCGAAGCCAAGACGAACCACAAGACTAGCATAGGATAACTCAGATCAAATATGAATTTTCGGGTACTAGTTGTTGGGGCTACGGGATCCATTGCCTTTGTAGGAGCTGCGGCCAATTCGAGAGAGAAAGAAGAGATCAGTCTGCAAGATACATTTAGGTTGATTTATCGTTTGGTACTTTAGACGGATCGTTCGATTCCCTTAGCTGCATAGACCGGTTAACGAAATACACGTAGGTGGTCGTTTAGCCAGCGCGTAAAGCCTTTGATTTGAATGTGTTCTAAATCCCGTTAGTGAAGAATTGTCGATCAATTCAAAGCAGGAGGAAATAAGTTCCCTAACTATAGGATGTTATACTGCACTGGTCGGAATAGATAGATACTTCTTGCTCCATCATCCATAGAATGTGGGTGGCGGTGCTTTCTTTAGGTGCTGCACCTAACCTTTGGGCATATCAAAACAAGAAAAGGCACTACCTGCGGAAGAGAAAGGGAGAGGAAAAACAGTACGCATGTCAGTCTATTCTACATCAATATTGGATCGAGAATTGGAAAGTCCCCTTGATTTTGTTTCCCCTCTTGGCGATCGGTTCACTACTGATCCTTTTTACCTTACTTCCTAGACTGCGTTCCAGCGAGACAGAACGGACCTTGGAGCCTTCAGCGTAGATATCTCAGGAAGAGGGATCCGATCCCAACGCAGAAGGAGCTGACTGAAAATGATAAAACCGGGGAGAGAGACCTACTAGATAGGCAAATAGCTGAAGTGGTCCTGCCTAGATAGGTGAATAGCCGAAGTAGTCGATTTTTCTAATATCTAGAAAGGAGGCCTACGTCACGGGTCGATACTGACTATGAAAGCTTATACCAACTTGAGAGATGTGCAACCTCGGGCGGGAACTTTTACGCGAAACTAGGACAGAGGTGGAACGACACTAACGCAATTACAGAAACTTACGGATGCTGCTAACAAACAAACGGGCTGTAGATAGATATAAAGCAACAAGCGAAAGGATTCGTAACGTACTGGCTTGCTGGAAATGCAAGGGCTGATAACGACAGATGGCTTTCCACCGTCATTGGACTAGGCTTCCCGGGTCCCCTTTCTTCTTCTGTGCCGCAACTCTCCTATTGATAGGTAGAATGGTAGAATCCAGTTACTTATGAATCTTTCACTTTTTCCCTTACCCTTAGTTGACGGCGGAAGTTAGCCACCAACCCTAGAAATTGAACCCACCTAAAAGTAACCTTTGTAACAACAAGGAGGAATCTTATCATTCGACTGCTTATGCCCGTGTCTCTGAAAACTCTTGATTATGAACTTAAGTCGACTTGTTTTAGGCCCCTTTCTTTCGGTAAATGAACCGGGGTTGAGCTGATATCTATGTATTCTTTCCCTTGCTCTAGTACCCACATGAGCCCATGCTTCGGTCAAGGGCGAGAGAGATTCTTATTCAATAGTAAAGAACCTCCTCCCCATTCAGGTAAGGAGGAGTTCAGAAGCGGGATAGCATACTCCATTAGAGACTCCCCTTTCGGGGCTATTCCTTTTATTTCTTATTGTTCATGTCGTTTCTGACCCTTGAGGTATCACCAATCCACGTATGAAGAGTCATTTAAGGATCTTGATTCAACTCCATGGAAGAGAACTCTATAGACCCTGCTCCATTCCTCTCAGCAGTGGCCTTATTAGAAAGACCCATTTGTTGTCGCAACTAATGGATTAAAGAGCTTTGCTTACCTAAATGCAGGGGCTTCCGTACTCATTTGCCCCTTTTTTATTGATCCATGTCATTAAAAGCCTTTAGCTAAAAAGTGGAAACATAGACTCATATCTATATTATGTTATTCCTACTGCTTGTACGCGGACAATATCATTGAAAAAAGCGACCTATCTAACTCGATGTGCTTTTCGGCCTTGCACCGGGATGAAGATCGCTCCCTGCCATTATTTCCTTTCACTTTTCCCAACGAGGTGGAGGGCCATCGCAGAAAGTCACCTATCTCCGTAGTTCCGGAGACAGGAATTGGATAGTAGGGGGTGGCACCCTTGGATTCCCAAAAAAGGCTTTGACCCGCTGGCTATTGGAAAGTCTCTGTTTACCGCGAAGTGAATAAAGTTGGGGAGAGAAGAAAGGGATGGGAGTCTTTGGGCATTGCTTCGGTCGAGTTAAGTAAAGACTACCACTTACTTACTTTCTTGTAAGAGCAGGTTGAAGCTTATACGCAGTAGCTAAGCGCTAAGAAGCTATTGGCTATATGCTCAACACATGGAAGTCGGACTATGTTTTGGTTCACCGCCCAATCTAATCATACGAAAACTAAGAGTTTCTAGCTCAGAACAGAACCTGGTTTACTTCTCTAATTACGTATCTATTATCTTATTCCTCAACATGGGGTTCCCTGCTTACTCTTTTTCGAGACGATTCCTATTCACATTCAACTTGAGGAATTCTTGTTCCCAGCTTAACTTTTCTGGCAGCTAGTTTCGGGTGTAAACTCCTAAATCCATTGAATCCGGATCCTCCTCTCTTACTGGCCTTACTAAAACAAAAGCACCAAGACTTATACTAGCTAGCACAGAAGAGACACCATAGGAAAGGGCACACCAAACAAACCATTTTTGAACAAGGTCACCACAGACAGAAGGGAAAGTTTAATGAGATCAACGGTCTTTGTCCTTTCTCTATAAAGAAATAACCGAAATACCCAGTTCTTCCTTAAATAACATACCAACCGGACTCACCTAACGAAATGCCCAGTTAGAGTAGGGAGAGGATCAAAGCAAACTAAGCTAAACAGTGGTTGCCCCCTCCTAAAAAAGTAAAAGAGTAACAGAGTCAAAGTCAAGCATTCAAAGGGGTTGGCTTCTAGAGCCAGAGTTACCATTGAGAGTTGCCTACCTTCGTATCACTGAACTGACTTGACGAGATGCGCTTCCCTTTCATGTGCGATATGCGAGATGTCTTCCTTGGTTGGCTAAGATAGATGTGCCGCTTTCTCTTTCGTTTCGGAATTCTCGGTCCTATATGGAGGAAGCACCTTTTCCCCTGCGTCTATGAAAGCAGCTATCTTCATCCTCTCATTTCTTGCCTCGTCTTTGTAAACGTAAAGCAATATTCATATTTCCCGATGGCTTGGGGGGAACTAACAAGAGAACTCTCAGTGCAGCGACATCAAAAGAAACTCAAACTTCCACTTCCCTTGCAATTTGTCAAGGGGAACTAGTACAGGGGATTCTCTTAGCAATGTAACCGAACTCCCACTCAATGTTCACACTGAAATGGGCCCGGTGCAAGACGCCACCGATGATTACATTCAGCTAGTCAATCGGGGAGCGGCTAGAAGAAGTATCAAGGAGGGTAGCAGGGAACGATCCGCCCGGGATCTTTGAATAAAGTAAGAGCGGAGCTCCTCCTGCGGCCCAACAGTTTAGCCTGTTCCTTAATACACGATGATAGTGACTAGCTCCTTTGGCATCTTCTTCGGGTGCCTACTCCTCTGGCTTCCTACAGAGGAGTCAATCATCCTTGAAGTTTCTAACATATACAACGTATTCTTACAAAGAATGTTTTTTTAAAAAATGGAATGGATTTAAGCTTAACTCCGCGAAAAGACTAGGGTTATTCACATAGCGAGAGGAAAAGGAAGGTTCAGCCACTAGACTAAACTACTGCAGTGAAAGTGAGTAGCTTTATGCTCTTTAATGACTCATTACCTCGAATCTTGGGATAGAGAGAAGAGAAGGCATTGTCTTTCCTTGATGGAAAAGAACTCTGTGGTATAGCTATCATTAACGGAAGAAATTCTCCTTCCGTACCTTGATCTTTCTAGGGCTATTTTCACTAAGCCGAATCTGTGGACTGAGTGGCTAACTATTCTAGGAGTGGGGCTCTTCTTTGTATCGAGAAAATCTTTTGTTAACAGTTAAAACTCCCTAACTTCTGGAGTGAATGAGTGCAGCAAAGTTTCTTATCTTCCGATGGCGATTTAGAATATGATACGGAGCCTAAGGGATTGGCTTTCCTAGTCCTAACATAATACCTAAAAGTAGAGCTGTGTCAGTTCAAAAAGACCTGTTCCTGTGGTTGAGGTTGCCAGATATTATTAAGAATCTGGCAACCTTAACCCACTGCTGCCCTACCAGAATTCCATGTTGCCGTGCCTTAACTGAGCTGAGCTACAACAGCTGCTTCGGAAGATGCCTGGCAACTCGGAACATTCATATTTGCTTTTATCGCGGCCTTAGCATTATTCGTCTTCGAAGCTGTCTTATTCTAGCCATGGCATTAATCGAGGGCTTTCCGTCCGCACAGTAAAGCGCGTGCATTTAGAAAGGTTTACTTCTGTAGGCCCTGTTCGGCTATGTATGTCCAAGCACACAAGCAACGAGGGTGGTGGTCTGGTAAGGTTTCCCCCGAAGAACCGAAAGCAAAGCGCTATGCCGGGATCGGGTAAAAAGCAAAACAAAAGTATAGCGCGCAGAGCAGAGCATTCTTGGCTTGATTAGGACAAGCGTAGCAGGTGCATAGCAGCCTTGTGGCACTGCCCTTTCAGTTATATCCCATATATCGATCAAGTAAGCTTTCACTTCAACGGAGATAGAAAGTCGTTTATCAATTCTCAGCGTGACACACTAGATACAGCTGCAGAGACATGAATCAAATCTTTTGTCTCCGCTAGGGAAGAACCCATATTCTATATCTTGATTCGGAAAGATCACTTTCAGAACGAATGCATCTCAAGCTCTCGCTTTCAGAGCAGATGTGCGAGAAGTTTAATTACGAAGCTATGCTGATATCTATCTAAGAGTCAGGGGCTGGACCTTACCGCATTTCCAATCCACAAGCAAAGCATTGAATGAACACAGAAAAGAGTGGGAATATGCTCCTAGACTATAGAGGGGTTTCCCCACCTCTGAAGCTTTCAACTCATCATATGGCTATGCTTATGCGCGAGAACTTGTGTACATACAATCATGAAAGAGCATTTCGAGATGGAAGCAAATACTTACAATGAAATCACAGACTCAGTAACCGGGGAAGCTCTCAAGGCAAGGTAGAAGGTAGCCCAACTTCTTTCGCACTGCTTTCACAGCCCAAGAGAGAGCTCAGCGAGGCGTATCATCTAAAGTAGGACTTTCATGCTAATTTGAATATTCCGTGGACAAGGCCTCTGTCTAAGCAGGAAAATCTATAGCCCTTTGTTTGCTTCTTGGCTTGCTCTGCTCTTCGAGCTCTTCCTTCGAGCCGTGTTCTCTCTGCGCGCTTCCAGGGCCAAGGGCCACCCATCCATTCCAAGTTTAGGAACCTATTTATATAATATAATGGAAAACCCGCGCGAACGTGGTCTCATAGGATAGGTCAGGATCAGTTGCTTATGTTTCGACCTCAGATTCGACTACACCGGATACGGGAAAACTGGAACTCTTGTTTCGGCCTCGACTTAAGGTAAGGTAAGGGTCGACGAAGTTGACTTCAGCCGGTTCAGATTGAGAGGGAAAGCGCAGCCCTAGGCTCCGCTTCTGAGGATGATGCCTGTGCTATGTATGATCCATCGGATTCTTCTTATTCTCAGTGCGGTGCGTTTTTCAGCGAATGAAAGTCATCAGATTTTTATTTTTGTGCTTTTGAAAGAGCTGCTTCTGCGAATGACTAAACGGATACTACTGTCAATCAAAAATTTCCCATATCATATCATGGAAGGAAATGGGGTTGGGAACCATCGATTGCAACATCTAATTGGACTGACTGATCCCAGGGAGCAAAAGGGGGGATGGACTCTGAAATACTTCTCCGATCGGTTCCGACAGTCTTTTTTTCACCTTCTCGGCATGATCCAGGCGTTCAAGCTAGCAGATCAAATCATGGGTTCTCATCCGGTTGGTTGGTTGAAATGCGGCTATGCCGGGTGGACTAAAGTCAAGTGGGGGGTGGCGTCGTCTAACGTATAATAAGAGCACGCTTGCTTTTATTGTTTCACTCTGCTTATTAGGCTTATTAGTTGGGGCACTGCTGCGTCTGCGTGTTCTCATCTAAGAAAGATGTACAGTGCTCGCGGAGCGCACTTGCGAAGGACCAACGACGAGCTATATAGAGGATAAGAGAAGGAGGAGTAGGAGGAGTCAGTCTTTTTTGAAGATCGAGGAAGAAATCGGACAATTAGAATTATGCCACTCTATTTTCATTACGAAGATGTATTACGTCAAGATCTGTTGCTCAAACTTAATTACGCCAACGTTATGGAAGTTCCTGGATTGTGTGAAATAAGAGTAGTACCAAAGACACCCTATGATTTCATAATCAAAAATGGAAAATTGGCTATGGAGATTTCGTGCGGTCAGAAATTCATAGAGACACAAAGGGGTTTGACAGGAAAGTCGTTTCGATCCAATCAATTCTTGGGGTCTTTTAAAGACAAAGGATATGTTAGTGACCTAGCACGACAAAGCACTCTCCGAGGGCATGGAATGTCTAATTTTTTGGTCAGAATCTTGACAGTAATGTCTCTGTTAGATTCTCCGGTCGAAATACGGGAAAACTCCATTCAATTCTCGATGGAAACGGAGTTTTGCGAATTCTCCCCAGAACTGGAAGATCATTTCGAGATCTTCGAACATATTCGAGGGTTCAATGTGACTATTGTCACTTCGGCCAAGACACAAGATGAGACTTTACTACTGTGGAGCGGCTTTTTGCAAAAAGATGAGGGGGAAACTCAGTAAGATGTCGGAGAAGCAAAATATACGAGATCACAAACGTAGATTGCTCGCGGCTAAATATGAATTGAGACGAAAGCTTTATAAAGCCTTTTCTTTTATAAAGATCCCGATCTTCCTAGTGAGATGCGGGACAAACATCGTTATAAGTTGTCCAAGTTGCCAAGAAAAAGTGCCTTTGCACGAGTAAGAAACCGATGTATTTTCACGGGTCGCCCTCGTTCCGTATATGAGTTCTTTCGAATTTCTCGTATCGTTTTTCGGCATCTCGAGGTCTTTTGATGGGCATAAAGAAATTGTCTTGGTAGCTACCCCAATAGAACAAGGGTTAGCTCTGCAGCTGGTCCACAAGCAAGGTAAGAAGGTCCATTACCGGCCGGCTCCGGACCGAAAAGACCTAACGGAGTAATCCCTTATCTCGGATCAGAGATGCTAACGGGGCGGGAATCGAAGTGGGGACCTCTCTACCGCGCCTGTGTCTATCTCCTGTCAAGTATGTTCCCCAGACATAGACTAGGAAGTACTCTTGGAAAGATAGAATATCACCGCGTGAACATAACATTAAGTTACGAATGTAACCCCCGAGGTATCGACCACTATTCTAAATAGAGTGAGGCGGAGAACTGTTGTTCATTGGAGCGACGGAGTGCGGAGGTTGTTCCCATCATTGAAGTCAGAGTGTGGGACTGCGCCTTCTGAATGATAAAGACAACTTAGTTTCGTTGGAAAAACCAACGCAAATATCATAACATAATAAGAGTCAGTCTCCCTTTTTTTGGGGGAACGGAATATTTTTCTACGGTACCATCTATGAATCTAAATGATAATGATCTTGTGCTCTATGGGAATCCTACGCCCAGTGATTTACAATTTCTCCATGATAACCCTTTTTCGTTCCCTTCCACAACTAGCTCTTTCTCTTCAACTCTTTCCTCAACTAGGTCGAACGCGGAAAGCGCTCCACCTGAGTTAGACCGATTATTTAATTCAATCTGTGAAAAATACACAGAGTTGGTTCAACTGTCAAATATCCAATTACCGCAGGAGTGGAGCATACCAGATCTTATTCGCGCTATCATGGGAAACGAATCTGTTAGAATCCCAGGGTATCTCGAAAGTACCTATTATGATCTTTTTTTACGGGGAAACAATAGTTGGTTATTCGAGGATCTTAGGGACTTTATCAATTTAATCAATTACGCCCCCCCAGTATGAAGTGGCTGAGATGGGTGGAAGGATATAGTCTTCACCGCTTTCTTTCCTTACTTAACTCTAATAACGGAGGGCCCACGTTAAACGGATTGGGCTCACAGAATACTTCAGGGCTGGAGTGAAGAGCCACAAAAGCACCTGTCAGGAACTGTATAAAAAGGACCGAGAACTACATACGTCTGAGACTCACTTCCTTGAAAAGAGGGAGACGAGTTATGTAGGCTGTGGCCGTTCAAGAAATGTAACGGTTGCTCGACCAAAGCCGGTCAAAGAATCGATTATATGCCTGATATTGCCAGAAGACCGATGAGACTTACCAGAAGTGAAGTACAGAAGAGCAGGAAATTTCATATTTTGAATCAAAAACTTAAGATGTTCATCTCCAAGCCTAGCCTACTCTACATTATCATATGGTTTCGCGGGCACGTCCAACCGTACCTTGCCACTTGCCAGTTCAAAGTCTAAAAGAAAAGCCGGTCAATAAGACAGATCCGGATCCTAGTGCTTTCGAGATGGTTCGATCGCTAACAAAGACAAGCATGGGAAACAGCAGACTCCCAACAAGCAAACAAGCAACTCCAAGAGCTCAAGCCTAAAGCCTTAGTAAGGCGCATCCTCATTGCTCGCGTAAAGCAAGCGTAGGCTCGAAGGCCGAAGCGCGCTAGTGCTCGTTGCATTTCCCTCCTACTCGGGTAAAGTATTCCGCTCGTTTGCTGTAAGGAATTCAGTAGAGTGGCCGGTCGTTGAAAGAAGCAAGCCTAGAGCCTTAGAAGGTGCGAAGTAAATCCCAGAAAAGTATCAATGCGGGAAAGAAAGATGCGCCATTCTTAGTTAGGGAGAGGGTATGTTCACATTGAGTATCCTCGTATGCTCAGTCGAGTGACAAACGTACCTATCCCCGACGTGGGTAACGCATCTACAAAACCATGGTGTTAACAAGGCCCTCCCTTCTCCTAAATCCCATTTTTTATTTACTTAAAATAACCGTTGTTCACTGGAATTTATTCCAAGAAAGTTTGGATCCCTCCGCTCCTTGCCCGTTCGTTTCACTTACTTCCGCTCCTCTCATCGAGAAAGCAATTATACATCCTGACTAAGGAGCACAGGCAATAGGTTCGTAGGAAGAGGCAAGCGTTCACACATCCGTCTATATCATATGTGTTGGGTGAAGAGCTAAGACTATGCCTGGGCCGGGGTCAGGAAGACAGGCAGAAGGAGTAAGCAGCTTAAGCAAGAGACCTTTTCTTATCTTATATAGTATAGGCAATTTAATTTATCTTATCCAGTAAAGGAAGTAAGTTCGCTAGCTGTCCAAGGGGCAAAGAGTAGTATTCCGGTCTCTCTTGAAAGCAATCAAGCGTGAGAAGCAGGATCCGTCCACAGCTTTTATTTTAGCCCTTTCCCTTAATCAGTTCCTCCTTCTCTCCCTCTCCGGATTCTCGTATAAAGAAGCAATTACCTAAATAGGAGCTCCCCGGAAAATTAAGATCCCAATAGCCGGTTCTCTTTACGTCGTAGAAATATTATAAGAATATTCTGGATTGTAAAGAGAGGGATACGAAATATTCTATCCAGGGTAAGGCAACGGGAGCTCCACACATTTTCTATATTATACAAATCTTATTTCAGAATAGAACACACTGAAGGCAATTCTGATAGGAATTGTAGTCACCCTACGTAAAATCATTGTTTTTTTGTTATTCGTGGAGGGGTTCACGGAAGAATAAGAATAGAATTGGGTTCGATTCCCATTGCCCCTTTGTGGTGAAAAAGACTGATTCAACGAGATATGCCATGTCTGCATTAAGATTTAAAACTTGTCGTCTACTTTCAGGAAATGTTCGGAAGAGAGAACTTACAATAATACAACGCCGCATTCTCCGAAGATTGAGGAAGAAAATGAGATCTATTAAGAGAAAGATTTATCCGAGAGAAAATCTTAACAGTTACATCCAATCACAAACTACACGAAAGTTGCCCCTTTTTCATGGGGATTTACCCATCACAGAGATGCACAGAGGAACAGAACAAACTTCATATATCCCTTTTCTACTCAATCCAGAAACAAGATTGGACGTTATTCTGGTTCGTCTCCATTTTTGTGAAACTATTCCTCAAGCAAGGCAGCCGATAAGTCATCGAAGGGTTTGTGTGAATAATGGAGTGGTAAGCATTACTCATTTGAGACTTTCCCACGGTGATATAATATCTTTTCAAGAAAATGACCCGAGAATCCGCGGTGAAGAAATAAGGAGATCTTTCTATATCGAAATATCAGTTGAAAAAATAATAGGAAAATTCCTGGATCACCCGGTAAGAATGTGGAGAAGAACCAAAACAGAATGGTTCCACCTACTCAAAACTAAGAGGGGATGCCGCCTACTACTAAAATCCCGGTTTTTGCAACAGTTGCGTTCTTCTATGCAAGAAGAAGACTTTGAAAGAACAAAGAAGTTTGGATCCGAAAAAGTATGCTTAGGCAGTTCCTTCGCTGAGCACAACAGAATGAAGAGGAATTTATATCATTTCAAATCCCTATTCTTATCGAAGAGAAGGAACGAGAAAAACCGAAATTTTCCTACTCGAACAAGAAGTCCTATAGTTTACAACTCTTCTTTATATAGTAATTCGACCTATTGCTCCGCATCCCCCCATCAGTTTACTATGAAGAGAAGAATCAAAAGGATTGAACTACCTACTCATTATTCGGAGGTGAATCATAGAACACCAAAAGCTGTGGTATCTTATGGACCTAACATAGGTCACATCCCTCACGACATAAGATTGAAAGATCCAAACCTTCCTCTTCGGAGCGGAAACGGACGTGGCCAAAACATATAAAGATCGACGTAGTCGCTCATAGGGACATATCTATCCGGATAGAGGATAGTCTAGATCGATTCATAGATAGATTTCTATCCATATAGATAGGTATCTCCGTGAATAGAGATAAAGATAGGGATCCATCTAGATCTTGATTCACTATTTCCATTTTTTTTTTATAGATTTTTATTGTTTTTGATGACAAGTTTTAAATCTTAATGCAGGCAAGGTCGCTTGCGCGCTTGAAACATCGTTTTTCAATTATTATTATTACTTGCTGGGTCGGGGCGTAGACGAGCGAGCAGAGCCCAGGAAAGAGGGAAGGGAAGCCCGTCATAGAATAGAGCAGTCGACTAGAAGTAGAAGACTGCTGGCCTGAGAGAAGGCGGCCTCTCTCGGGAAAGATGGCCCAATTTCTCTTCTTTCTTTTTTTTTTTTTTTCAGGGGCCCAAACGCTAAAAGGTGGGGGAGAAGCAAGCCGAACCTCTGATCGACCTAGACATATAAAAAATTCTCGGCGTCGAGAGAGATTTGAGATTCCGTAAGTAACTCAGTGAGTGCTCTAAGAAGGGCTTGGAAAAAGAAAATGAAATACGAACAACCGCGCTGGTCGTAATAGATCGACTTTCATGCTGGAACAAGAACTAGCATGAAAGTTCCATTTCAGGGAAGGACGACGTACCATGATACTTTCTGTTTTGTCGAGCCTTGCTTTGGTCTCTGGTTTGATGGTTGTACGTGCTAAAAATCCGGTACATTCCGTTTTGTTTTTCATCCCAGTCTTTTGCGACACTTCAGGTTTACTTCTTTTGTTAGGTCTCGACTTTTTCGCTATGATCTTCCCAGTAGTTTATATAGGAGCTATAGCCGTTTTATTCCTATTCGTTGTTATGATGTTCCATATTCAAATAGCGGAGATTCACGAAGAAGTATTGCGCTATTTACCAGTGAGTGGTATTATTGGACTGATCTTTTGGTGGGAAATGTTCTTCATTTTAGATAATGAAACCATTCCATTACTACCAACCCAAAGAAATACAACCTATCTGAGATATACGGTTTATGCCGAAAAGGTACGAAGTTGGACTAATTTGGAAACATTGGGCAATTTACTTTATACCTACTATTCCGTCTGGTTTTTGGTTTCTAGTCTTATTTTATTAGTAGCCATGATTGGGGCTATAGTACTGACTATGCATAGGACTACTAAGGTGAAAAGACAGGATGTATTCCGACGAAATGCTATTGATTTTAGGAGGACTATAATGAGGAGGACGACAGACCCACTCACGATCTACTAAAAGGGAAGTAGCTTGATATTGGTTCAAATCCAATTCGTGAGAAGAAGCGTCAAATGATTTGGACAGTTGTCGCGCTGGCGGAGCAGGGAGCCTACAGGGAAGATTGGGGCAATGAGGAGCTCGACGAGTATCTGCAGACCCTCTACCCCATCGACTACATCTATCGCTGAACCTTCTTCCGAACTTGCCAACAAGTGCTTATGAAAGCGGGACTTCAACCTTGCAATCCGTTGGAGGTGGACTTGAGACCAACGACGGATTAGAACCTTTCTAGTCCTCTTTATACTCTTTAACCCAAGCTGTATACTTTACTGCTGTGCTGTTTAGTGGAAAACCTCTCCTAGTGGATTTGAATTTTAATTCGATTAATCGATTGATGAGACGAAATTGACTGCTCTTGAACGAAGGACGAAGGACTCCCCCCGTACCCGTTTCAACTTCACTAGGGACCTCAGCCTCAACTTCCTCCCTCACTTCAGTGGCTTCGAGTTTCTCTCCCTCTCGGTCAAGCTACTTTGTTCCTCAAATCTGTCTAGGGGAAAGCGTGAGTTAAGCGCCTTTCATGGGTCCGTCATGAGGGATGTTGACCTAGCGTTAAGCGTACCTAGAACGGCCTTCCAGAAGAAAGGAAGAGGAGAGGAATCCCTAAGCTTCTGCTTTTGAAATGGAGTCCGCAACTCCTGAACCCGTGGAAGCACCACCAGAGGAACCAAAACCCTCAGCTAAGGAATGGGGTTTTTCGGCAAGCTGACAAATAGATTTATTTACCTCAGATTCAGTGGGATCAGGCGCTTCTGCTTCGATGAATGGTCTTTCTCGAGTGGAGATTCCTACGAATGGGATCTCCTCCTAAAGGTTGGCGAGATGGGGCCGCATCGAAATGGCTCGTTCAGACAGAGATGTATGTGTCAAAGTATACCAGCAAGGGTAGGGAACCAGAGTTCCATTACTAGTATGAATAACCGGCTGGAGTAACTCGTACTGGACATCTGGGAAAGGATTGATCTTACTGCTCATGGATAGGGAAAGAATACTAAAAAAATGACTCTACAAGAACGACCTATCCCAGGGCTTTGGCCCATCCCAGCTCCGCCCAGAATGGCAATTCCGGGCGTTTTATGACCAGTCTCCAACTGTTTTTGAACCGGGCCCCGATGAAACACTTCGTTTTTAAGCTTCAAAAGAATGCCCGTAGCGGCGATGCGTTTGCTTCTGATTGCTCGAGTTGGAAGACCTACAAGGAGCTCGGTTGTACTAAAAATAAAGAAGAATCGACCTGTGTTAATGGATTCCAAATCTTTCGTCTCCCGCGGGCCCGCAGCTGCCCTTAATGCCTCAATCCTCGTTCTCAACTTCGTCGAGCCTTGTTAGGGATATGGCTTTCTAGCCTCTCTAGTGGTCAAATAGTGACTCGCACTCTTTCCTATTTCCGGATGAAAAGCAGCGAGCACCGAAGGAAAGTAGAACTGAACACCAACTGAAAAAAGAAAATAAGCAAAAAAGAGGATGCAAACAGCTTTTTTGCATTTTGCAATAAGTAAGTTGCTCACCATCTTCAGTAAGTCAGTTAACAGACTTGAGCAAGTCTTCCTTGGACGAGTTCCTTCAGTTAGATAGGTGAAGTTATATAGGCTAGCGAGCCACATGAGCCTAGAAGTTGAGTTAGTCTCGTCAACAATTCCTTGAGTCTCGAACCCAGCTAATAGCTTGAGCCTAGAAACTCGAGAAAGGCTAACCAATAGATAGATAGAGGGATAGCGGGCTGGAGTCTAACCCCAACCTAAGTAAAGATCTGCTCTGAGCTCAGAAGTGGAGGGAGTAGTCTTTTTTTCCGAATAGCTGTCTTTGTCTTTATTCCTTGAGCCTAGAAATAGAAAGCAGCCACTAGATAGGATAGTGAGCCTCATACTGGTCCTAAGGAGTGCCCTTATTTGATTCCTTCTCCTCTGCTCTTCGAGCTTCAATAGAAGACCAGGAGACCAACCTTTATCTTCGTCCTCGATTCCTTGTTGGTGCTTGATTCTCGAGGCTGGGAAGACAGAAGAAGAGGTAATATGTAATATTCTCTACAGAGTGGGGTGGGAAATGTTCTCGCCACAGAAGCCAAGTGGTTCACGGCTAAACAGGTACGGAAGGAGTTCTTTCAGACAATTAAGTAAAAGTCGTGTCGTGTTGGGCTGCGAGAAAGGGGAGGTTCGGAGCGGAGGATCTACCGCGTCCAGTCTATTCCGAAGGTGCAAGGCAGGTTCCCGATCAACAAGAGGTGGCAGTCCCCTCGCCCGATAGAGATTTCAACTACATTGAGCCCCGGATTGGGGGAGAGTTTCTAGTTTCCCGACAGGTCGATGTACAACCGACAGGTGAATGCTTTACCAAACTCGTGTACAACTCCTTTCATGTGTATTGATTTCCGCTTATTACATGCTTGGTTTCCTAAACGATTTCTCCACAGCACCCCCTGACCAAACAAAAAACCAGAAAGCCAAGATCTATATAAATATAAAGCGAGGGAAAGAGTACAGATGTGCAGCAGAGAAGGAAGAAAGACGAATGCTATGAGAGCTTGGACAGAATAAGGTCTAGGGGAGACCGCCCATTTATCACATGTGAGGGGAAGACTAGTAAAAGATTCGAGCTGTAAACTCGCAATATAGACAGAAAAAAAATATTGATACCAACCCAACAAACAAGGTACTATGCCTTTCTCTTACAGCTAAGGCATGGTACCTAAAATCGGTAGTTTCACTCAAACTAGTACTTTTACTCGGCTTTGTCTGTAGAAACTTGGCTTACGTGATAGGGGCCCAGAAAGGGCATTTTATAATACAAAAAGAGCAGGTTACACCAACGTACAGTGCTCGATCAACTAGATTTACTGCTCGAACTGAGCAGAAAGCGCTCTTAACTACATGACTCTGCAATAAGATTTCAACCTCACGGACAAGGGGCCTTCACCCGAAAGTCCCTGCGCTGTTAACCCACGAATAAATGAAATGCCGATATCGCTCCCTTCATGAAAAGCACTTTAGAGCCCCGGTGCTAAAAAAGGTGCTAATTCAGTCTGATCAGTGATAGAGCGCAAATGACCCTCTTTGGGGTGGGGTATAAGCATGCAGGCGACTCACGTGTAAATATAGGTCCTGTCTTTATTTCCATTATTTCATTTCTACGATTTAAGCTGGCTGAACAGAAGATAGAAGATTACGATTTAGAGTCTAAGGGAGTTTCGCCATTTGAGTGAGTTCGGTTCCTCTAGGTAGGGTCGAAGCAAGGATGATCCTATCGACCCATTCCAACTTGAAGCTCTCTCCTGTCATGCCGGAGTATGGGGCTTAAACAGTAACTATCATTTTAAGATAGAAACAAGGGATTTTCATTGAGAATATCGAGACTAGAGGACTTCGCGAAGTGAAGAACTACTGAACCTGAACCAGAACCAGAATGGCGTAGTGTAAGTTAGTAATGTAATTGAGTGCCGATCGCTTTCAAGCAAAATCGTAAACAAAGGGAGAAAGTGATCCTAGTTTCAAAAGGAAATAGCAGCTCGTACATTACCCTAGAGAGATTGAAACCTGGCGAACCCGAAGATGACGAATCCGAAGAGCCGGAGAGGAGGTCTGTTTCAAATAGCAACAGAAAGACGTAAAATGCCTGCTAATGGGAGCGACCCGGTCCAGATTATGAAGCTGATCCAGCCAGGCTTGGAAGAAATGCAATATAGAAAGACTCACACGAATGGGGCTTCGGTCGATAGTCTTTCTCTTCTGTTTCGCCTTGGAATGCCTATTTACAAGAGGTTGAGTCCTGGGTACCACTTTGAGGAAGGTTATTTATGCTTCTTTTACAACATTCTTTTCTTCTCTGCTCTAACCTTGAGCCGGAGGCGAGGACCATTGAGTGGATATTCCATATCTGCCTGAACGACTGACCCTAGCACCACAGCTGACCTAGAGGAGAGAAGCAGATATCAGCCTACCCACAATCTTCATCTGGACTGGATGGGCTTGCCATCCTGAAAGAAAAGAGCTCATTCCCTAATTCACTGAACGAGACTATTGAAAGGAAAGGAATTGTTTCTCCGTGGGGCGGATACATCTTGTGTTTGAGACATGAAGACAGAGAGTTGGAAAGATCTATTTCAGTAGTCAACCCCCTCTTCGAGACTACTAGCAAGGTGCGAAGCACCGGTGCTCATTCTCGATTAGCCGAATGAGGATGTCGTACATGCTTTCTTAAGAAAAGGAAAATAATCGGTTGTTGTGTCGAATCAATGGCATCGAATGCAAGCTGTGACTGAACTGCCTTACTGTCCGAGGAGGGTAAATCAATAGGAATAGGCAGAGAATGCCCAATAGGTCTTTGGCTGTTTTCTCATCTATAGAATCTGCTGTGGTTGAGGATGAAAATATGAATTAGAATCTTCCTCAATTCCTTTTGAATAAGGAGGGCATGGTTGACGAGACTTTCTTCTGACTCTCACGTAGAAGAGAAGGGGTGCCTTACTGGATGAAAGACGTAGAAGGAATGCCTTACTGGATTCAATTCAATATACACCTTCTGTTCCCAGGTCTAGCCTTTCGCGGGTATCGTATCCCGCTGATGAGTAAATGTACAAAAAGGCTTCCGAACCTGGTTGCGTAGCTTGGTCGCCTTCGCCAACATGTAGTAATAGGTCTTTCTCTTTCCGGTTTTTTTCATGTATCAATCAAAAAGGGTGCTTTCTATGAAAAAATTCAAAATATGAAATTGAACTAGCACTAACAACGGGAAGAGAAAACTGCTTTGAGCTCATATTCAAGCGGCTACAAAACAACTGATTTGGTAATTGAATCGGGTGTGGACATAGCAAACCTCTTCATTAGAGAGAAGCCCTTTTACCTGTTTGTATGGAGAAAAGAAAGTTGGAAGAACTAAATAAAGGAACGAACTCACTAGAAAGCCGAGAAACTAAACTACCAGGCAAGGAAGCTCATGCTTAGTCCTATTTGGAAATCCATTTTGTCTAAATCTATAGAGAAGACGAGCAGACGATAAGAAAAAGGATGTTGCGTCTTCTAGATATATATGAATGACCACTTTGGTCTAAATTCTAGAGGTTGATCCTCCGTCGTCTACCATACATAATTACTGAGCAACCTGCCTTAATGAAAGGAGATCCCTTCTTACTTACCTGTCCTTGCCGCTATCTGACTGACAAAGAGAGCAAGAGCAGACGAGAAGCTACAACCAACCGATAGATCTTCCGTCTTGTCTTAGAGTAGGAACTCAATTAGCCTAGCTACATTACAGGCTTGATCGATATAATGAATTCTATCTTCTTTGTTCGAACCGCAAGCAGGAGCGGAGCCACATCTAGCTCTATGAATCAAACTCTTCCTTAGACCAAAGAAACTTCCCTTTCGACTAGTTACCTGTATGGAGCAAGGCCCATCCAAGCGTGGTTTTCTATTAGTATTAGAAAGAAATAGCTGGCTCCTTCTCATGCACAAATCTACCCGTAGCATAGACTGGATCGATCACCACATCTGCATCTCTCTCCAGGGAAAGCTGAAACTAACTAGTAACTTAAAGTTAAAGTAAAGAATGGAGTAGCCCATAGTTCTCCTCGAGTAGTGAAAAACTATAGTGATAGTACGCCCGTATAGCTCACTGAAGAAGAAGACCTTATATAAGAAGCAGTTGAATCCGAACCAGCCCACCCACCAGCACTAGTAGCGGATTACCCACCAGGCGATTCATATCCATATGAAGTTTATGCCGCAGCAGATCGAAATCAAGGCCTATCTGCATAAGGTCAAATCAAAAAAAAAGCATCGGTTGAAAGAGGGTCAGATCTGACCCCGGTTAGACTTAAATAGTAAGAAAGATGTTCATTATAGAAACCTCCTCTACTCAAAGCGAGCGCTAAACTAGATTCTTATCAAAGCAATGGGCGGCACAGGAGGCAGAAGAAAAAGTAGAAGCAGAAGCTATTCCTGTTCCTGACTCCTTTCCTTAATTGAGTATAGGTATAGGTGGTAACTGGCCTTCACTCAAGATGCAATGTCTGACATTCCCTGGTATAGTCTAGTATACCAGTTTAGTATACCCTAAACTCATTATAGTCATATACTTTGAGAGCTATACATTCCCTTCTTGCTAGATATTTGATTTTGACTGAGAGTAGTCGCGTAGACTGGACTACGGGAAATTATATAGCACTTAGATCTACCCTACCTGACCCAACCAAATTCATTCATTTCCCTCGTGAAAAGGAGTAAATCAAGATTAAGACTGCCAATCGAGGTACTGACTAAATGCGTGCCAGTGGAAAGATTGACTGTGACAGAAATGCTCCTTCCCTTTACGACAGCAGAGAGTGAGCCGCAAGAAGTCCTGCATACTGCCAAAGAGCTGCATGCCGCAAAAGAAAAGACAAATAGAAAGCTTCGAACTTTCTTGGAGACCAAGAAATCCCTTCCCGCAGGTGCAAGTGAGGGAGGGGTAAACTCTGACTGTGACAGAAATGCCGCTACCTCTGCTACTTGACGCTCCCAGGGCGAATGAATCGTTTTGCCATATAGACTATCAGCTTATTCCTTGAATTGGGACGGGGCCCCTTTCTCCGTTGTGAGTGACTTCGCCGGCCAGAGGCCAGACTCCTTGTGTAGACGGTTGTAGACGGCTGGATCCCTGTCTTATGCACTCTTATGCATATGCACTGGTTAGAGGAGAGATTAGAGCCGCTTCGGCATTAGCTTTCTGACCAGAGAGAACTACTATGCCAGAGGCTGGTGACTGAGTAGCATGTCAACGGGCACTGAAAGGAAAGGAGTGATCAAAAATAAAATTTTCCATACTTTATAAGCAAGTAAACTACCATTCTAACTTTCTAAGGAAAATGACTGACTCTCTTCCACTCCGTCTATGACTATTACGAGGATTCTTTGTGGTTCCTCCAGAGCCAAGCAGGAAGGGTAGGGCGTAGTGATTTCTTTGTTTATTGCAAAGATTATAGAATCAATTGTATCATTCTTATCAACCGAGCGGGACTTCGTCCTTTCAGAAGCAGTCAATTCCACTAGGTTTACTTTACTTTACTTTACATTATGTCAGATTCAATTTGAACTCAGTCAAGTCCTTCAATCTCAGGGTTTGAATAGGTTTTTTCTCCTAAGAGAATAGTGATTGCTTATCCTCAGTCTCCATTTGTGGATTGTCCCAAAGCAGGATCCCTTCCAGCTGCATAAGTGAGTTAGCTTTCCCGTCCGTCCTCCCTCGCCTACTATGAGCTCTGGATCGAGAGACCAAGGGCGCTATTCCTGGCTAAAGGCCTAACTAGAGTGATTCCTCTGTTATTCGCTTTTGCTATTAGCTCTCTTCTTGGCTGGCTTTCTTCTTTGTGGATTGCTTAAAGAGCTTGAAAAATACGGGGTTTCATAGCTCGATGTGCCTGTATCCTACTGGTAGTTTCATAAGGAATTCTTAAAGCCCGGTCCTCTATTCCAAAGGAATGGTATAATTATAATAAGGGCTGGCCTAAAGCAATCCTAGGAGCGAGAACACGGCCACGGCCGCTATCTCCTGCCAAGGAATATAGTCAGGCCTTCCCCTGCCCTGTATGGAAGTCAGTCCAGTCCGCCCGAGATCGAAGGAAGTCAGCCCCCGTGGGAGAAGGGTTCCAAACCTTCCTTGTCCTATGGATCCCATTTGTTGAAGTCAATAAGAGGGAAGGTCTACCGTCAGTGAGCTCCTAGCCGACGACCGGCTATACCCCTTTCGAGCTTAGCTGACCCTTTCTTGATTCAGTTTTTTCCTTATTTGAGATAGATGAATCAATGGAACTTTGATCCCCTATTAATGTAATGATTGAACAATCAAAGTGCGTTTGCCGCGACTACGAGCTGCCAGTGCGCCTTTCTTTGAGTCGCTACGCTCTGGGTCGAGAACTGGTTCAAAAGTAGAGTAGAGGGTGGTCCAAAACGAGCTAACGCGAGTTTTCGAACTACGCTTTTTCCCGTTTTTGAACATCACTGAGATAGGCTTTTCCCCGAACCATTGACCCTTGTTCGGGAGGGAGAAGTTGATTCATTTAATGGAGCTTTATTTGTTTTGTTTGATCTAGTAAGGGGGTGTTAGAAATAAGCCACCGTCCGACGAAAGAGCGGTTTCCAACAGAGCGACCCGGGACATCGAGCGAAGAGCTCCAATGCGCGTATTCGGAGCTACGCGGATGCCGTAGTCGCAGAAGCCGGATCAACATCATGACAACGGCATTCTGGAAACTGTTGGGCCGGCCACAATTGGTCTAATGTCTGGGTGCGTATCGCGGTACACTGAGAGCACCTTTCACTTTCAAGTCGGCTGAGAGAAAAAAGGGTTTCGTCGTCTTTTTCTCTTTACTTTTTTTTTTTTAAGTTTAAGGCGGTTCTTTTCTTTCTCCGGACTGATGACTCGCTTGTTCAGTATTGCTAACTATTCTAGGTATAGGAGGATGCCGTCCCCTCGGGACTACCAGTAGTTTCGGTTGTAGAATCTCGTGCAAATTCGGTTGTGGTTGTATTGGCTGCAAGCGGAACCTAGGCGCTTTAGGTGTGTGTTGACCATGCACTCTCGCGTCATGTAATGTTGTATGTATGATAGAGGTGGTGTGGTGATTGACCTCAATGCTAAATCCCTAAGGTTCAACGAATGAATGAAGCTATGATCGTACCCGGATAGAGATGATGGTCTTCCTTTGATGTCTCCAAGCCGGCCATAATAGAATCGAATAGATAGGCGAAGCAGCCAATAGCAGTCTGTTTTCGCCTATCGATAGATAGCAGGTTGCTTCCAAGCTCAACCCATTTGAAACTGAATTGCTACTTTATTCTTGTTATTGATAGAGTGGTATTCTCCGCCCCTGTCAAATAAAGTAGAGGGAGAGAACTGGAAGAGACCCGGAAAAAGAGCAAAGGATTTACAAGTCTAATGGGAGAAGAATGGCTGACACGTTGACTGCCTTCGAGACTCTAAAATATAACCTATAACCTAAGCGGTCTAACCTCCGAGGCGGACCCCAACCGAAAGGCGCTAGACGGACTAACGGCAAGCGAGATAAAGAAAGCAGCTGGCCCTATGTGTAAAACCTTGCCGCGAGAGAGTCTTTCTCCAATGAGAATCCAAAAAGTTTTTGGGCAAGACAAGAAAGGAACTCGCCCTTTGACACCAAGGGATAAGAGCTGATTGCTGGCGATGACTTGGTGAAGGGAATCTATGAGAGAAGGTTCTCGAACCGGGTTCCGACCGAATAGAGCGCGGAGCCAACGAGTTCAGTCGAACAGCGTAATGAGTCTAAGGGCGGGATCAAGCTTAAAAGGAATGGACGGGCGTAGGCTTAATAGTGAACGCGGACCCTTATATATAGATATGAGATCAATGACTTAAAAGAAAATCAAGACAGATGCCGAGAGAAACTGTTAGACTTCTTTATTGCGTTGCGAAGAGAGATCGAAGACGCAGATTTTCTGACGCAGTGCAGGCACTGGATGAAAAAGACAGAAAAGAGAACAACCCACCGGAAGGGCATACCTCAAGGAGCACCAATCCCCCCCGGCAAACATCTATCTGCACGAAGCCGACCTATAGAGAAAAAGAAAAATGCAAAAAAGGTCAATATAAAAAAGATGCTTTGGGAGTGTGAGATACGCGGACGGGGAGTACGCAGCCGAACAACCGCAGGGGCTTCCAGCAGTGATAGCTGAACTAACCAGATGGGCCGCCCAAAACCTGGAGCAACCATTGAAATCGGAAATCAACGTCGGATCCCGGCTATCCGAAAAAGGCAGAAGACTGAAGCGGAGGATCACGAAATGCAACACAACAAGGGCAAACCAAGCTTCGAAGGAAGAAGCGAATCAATCAGAATGGGGAGAGGCGAAAGAAAGATTTTCGAGCCTGCCTGCAAGCAGCAAGCAACAACGGCTTTTCAGCCGCATCGCACTGCCGCAATGGATCCGCTGGGCTGGATGAGCAACCTTCTCTGGAAAAGAATAGTGAAAAGCCATGTCACTTGGAACGGAACTGGTTGCTTACTTACTTTTAGTAAGACCACGAAGGTAAGCAAAACTCTATTATATAGGCATGGTTGCTTACAAGACAAAAGCTAGCTTCTAGATGTTCTTTGCCTGAACATATAGAGGAAGCAACCTTCTATCTGGCCTCTGTACTAGTAGTGGAGTGGCTTGCCACTTTCAATCAGAAAAGGGTCGACGAAGTTGAGAAGGCAAGGTTCGACGAAGTTGAGTATGCAAGCAACCTCTTCTCTGGTAACCCGCCGCCGGTCATATAGAGCGCTCCGCCCGCCACCGCATATGTAGAAAAAGAGGGAGCGGGGAAGGTCGCTTGCGCGCTTTATTTTACAAGGAAGAACAACCGTTTTACTTTGGCACATGAGGTGGCGGGTTTGGCTAGGTAACATAATGGAAATGTATCGGACTGCAAATCCTGGAATGACGGTTCGACCCCGTCCTTGGCCTCGGGGAGTGGCAAGCAGCGCGGAACTTTAATTAATCAAATGGCATAAGGGGGCTTTCCTTTGTTAGAAATCCACAGACAACATACTGGAACTTCCAAACCAAAGAAATGCAACATGAGAAGAGAAGGGGCTTTTTACGTTACGCTTCAATAG